ATTCTATTTCTTTATATATTTATAATAGAAGTGATCTCAAACAGTTAATCAATCGAGTAATATGATGAATGCATTGAATATCTGTTGTAAGACATGAAATAAATTGTAAAAAGGAAGTCGTAGCAAAAGGACGTGGTATTGGGGCATTTGTCATATATGTGCAAATCCAAATCGGGCGGATCTTTACTCGGAGTAGAGCATAAACCTAAAAAAATTGAAGAAGCCCATTCAGGAACAAGAAAATTACATCGCGATTGAGATTGTATCTCGATGAAACAATACATCAATGAAAAGTTAGTTAGATAAATTTAGTAATTTTTTTTTATAGATAAACAAAACAGGCCAAAACCCATCTTTTTTGAAAAATGAAAGAAAAGCCCCTTTTTATACCTGGTATGAAAAAATAAAATAAAAGAAAGCGCTAGAATCTACATCTACACATTGATTCTTTTTTTTTTTCGTTATTTTTGTTGAACCGTATGCATCAAAAGGTGCATGTACGGTTTCTAAGGGATACAACTTTATCCCAATCAACCGACTTTATCGAGAAAGATTACTTTTTTTAGGCCAAGGGGTTGATAGCGAGATCTCGAATCAACTTATTGGTCTTATGGTATATCTCAGTATAGAGGATGATACCAAAGATCTATATTTGTTTATAAATTCTCCTGGCGGATGGGTAATACCCGGAGTAGCTATTTATGATACTATGCAATTTGTGCGACCAGATATACAGACAATATGCATGGGATTAGCCGCTTCAATGGGATCTTTTATTCTGGTCGGAGGAGAAATTACCAAACGTCTAGCATTCCCTCACGCTTGGCGCCAATGAGTTTTTTATTTGATTTGAGAGAAAAAAGAAGACTATGCCTTCGCGCTATATGAAATATGAATATTAAGTAATAATAGCATGGCACTTCGAATTCGATATGATAAATTTTTTTAACCCTTAAATTATGTATCGAAAGAGTAGTATGAGATAAAAGGTATTTCCGATTTTATCTAATCTATCGGGAGGCCTATTTCAGCGTCACAAACTTTTTTGTTTTCACGCCGGGAGGCTCTTACACAATATTTAGGTTATGAAAGAATATGAAAATAAAAAAAAATCTTTTTTATTTGAAAAAAAAAAAAAAGAAACTTTGGGATTGCTAAATAACAGACGAAATAAATATATAAAGCAACGGAGCCATCATAGTATTTTTGAACTACTCCAAAAACAAAAAGAAGGGTGGTTATTGGATCATTTACCAACCCGAGTCTGATAGACCCTATATTTAATTTATTTGATATTTAAGTAAGGTAAAAACGAATTCCATTATAGAGCCGTATGCAATGCGTAAAAGATGCCTGTACGGTTGTTCAATTATATATTTTATTATTCTTTATCTCTTCACCTTATCATCATGCGAGATAGAATAAACATTTATTATGTTATATCATCAGGGTAATGATCCATCAACCTGCTAGTTCTTTTTATGAGGCACAGACGGGAGAATTTATCTTGGAAGCGGAAGAACTTTTGAAGCTGCGCGAAACCGTCACAAGGGTTTATGTACAAAGGACAGGCAAACCCTTATGGGTTGTATCCGAAGATATGGAAAGAGATGTTTTTATGTCAGCAACAGAAGCCCAAGCTCATGGAATTGTTGATCTTGTAGCGACTGAATAAAAAAGAAAAAATAACAAAAATTTCAGACGAATTGATGATTTGAGATTTTATCTTCTTACCGGATTTAATATTCTATTCATTAATCTATTAATATAGAAATAAAATAATTCATAATCATCCGGTTAAGATCGATCTAAACCAGCCCATTATGTATATGATTCAATATGCCAACTATTAAACAACTTATTAGAAACACAAGACAGCCAATCAGAAATGTCACGAAATCCCCCGCTCTTGGGGGATGTCCTCAGCGACGAGGAACATGTACTAGGGTGTATGTGCGACTCGTTCAGATCATGGGCTAGGACAAAAGAAAGAAAACAATTGATCCAGTATCAACGATCAGTACCAGTGAATAGACTAGAATGGAAGAACTCCATTCAATATCTAAAAATAAAAAAGATCTATCCTTCTATTGTGGTATCAAATGTATGGTTTCCGTTGGTGCAAATCCAATCAACTCCATTTTAAATTTAAGATGAGAAAGAATTCTCCATTGATAGCAAATGATATCCATTAAGCAGGGGAAATACTATTTTAAAAAGAAGAAAAATTATGCCTTACTCTTGCAAGAACGGACTAACAGGGTCAGCTACTCAGCTAATCTTCATAATTAAATACCGTTACTGTATAAGTAGATCTCATTGTGAAAGACCTCGTACTGGATAATTATGGGTAGAGCCAAAGAGTGTGAACTGTACAAGTTAACAATAACATTGATTAAATGAAAGAAGGGCTCCGGTGTATAGAGAGGACCTCACCGTTTAAGAAGTAACCATAGAAACGATGGAACCCACTATATCCATTTATATTTACTACTTTTATGTTTTATGTGTTTTTGATACCTAATATCAATACAATTTTTTCTAGGCATTTCACCTAGAAAAAAAAAAAAAAAAATCGTGGTCGGGAAGGTTATAGTAGCAAAAGCCATTGGAATTTAAATTTTATACATTGGAAGAATCCGTTTTGTTATTAATAGACTAGGATACGGGAAGGGAATAACTGAAAGAAAGGAAATCAATTAGTTATTCATCAAAGTTTCATTTATTCAATGACCAGAATTAAACGAGGGTATATAGCTCGAAGACGTAGAACAAAAATTCGTTTATTTGCATCAACCTTTCGAGGGGCTCATTCAAGACTTACTCGTACTATTACTCAACAGAAAATAAGAGCTTTGGTTTCGGCTCATCGGGATAGAGGTAGACAAAAGAGAGATTTTCGTCGGTTGTGGATCACTCGGATAAATGCAGTAATTCGCGAGAATAAAGTATACTTCAGTTATAGTAAATTTATACACAATCTGTACAAGAGACAGTTACTTCTTAATCGTAAAATACTTGCACAAATAGCTATATTAAATAAGAGTTGTCTTTATATGATTTCCAATGAGATCATAAAATAAAGAGATTGGAAGGAATCCGTTGGAATAGTTTAAATGGAGTTCCCTGGAGAATGAACTCTGGGAAGGTAGAGTAGAAATTAGTATGATAAAATATGATAAAGTCATCAAAATGAAGAAAGACGTTAAATAAAAAATATTTATTCCTCTTCTCCCATTTTTTTTCTTACGACAGGACATTTCGATTTTACAATTTTTCGAACAAAAAAAAAAACGTCAATCCGCATTTGAGTTTGGATTGGAATTTTATTTTGATTCAATTCAATTGAAGAGTCAACCTATTTTTTTCTGGTTCTAAGACCAGCAGCTCTAGCGGTTGACTCGCTTCTTTCAAATTGTTTCTCATTATTAAGAAAAGGTAACGGAGATAAAATACGAGCTTGTTTTATAGCAATAGTAATTAATCGTTGTTGTTTTAAGGTCAATCTATTCACCCGTCTAGATAATATTTTTCCTTGTTCGCTAATAAATCGACTAATTAAACTCATGTTTCTATAATCAATTCGATCCCCCGATTGGATCGGAGGCAAACGCCTACGAAAAGATCGCTTAGATTTAAGAAAGATTCGCTTGGATTTATCCATGGTTTGTTTATTCCTTATCCTGAAAATCCCAATCCTATTTCTTAATTCTACATCATCTTTGATCCGATCGAAATAGGATTTGGTTTGTTTATATTTATTTGTTTATATTTAAATAAATTAAATTATATTTAATAAATAATAAATAAATAATAAATTTTAATAAATAAATTATATTTAAATAAATTATATTTAAATAAATTCAAAAATAAATTCAAATAAATTATATATATATATTGTTATATATAATATGTAATTTTTCATCTTCCTTGGAAGACTGACACACGAGCGATCGGTTCGATCTATTTCTTTATCTCCCCATGAATCGTATGTTTGTAACAACAGGGACAGAATTTTCTCAATTCCAATCGACTAGGCGTATTGTGTCGATTCTTTTGAGTAATATATCTGGAAATGCCCATTGATTCCTTATTAACACGATTTCGAACACAACTGGTACATTCCAAAATAACCGTTACTCGGACATCTTTACCCTTAGCCATGAACCTCCTTTGGTTTTTGATTCATTCAATTCTTTAATTTTCCGACCCGAAGCAAGGAAGAAGAAAGGACACAAAAATAGAAGCAGGTAACTCGAAATCAAATTATGAAAGAAATATTTTGTTGCAATCAATATAGTAATAAATAATAAGTAATATAATGATTTCTAACTATATTTATAATTTTTAATTGCCGTACAGTATTTCATTTTCAGTTAAGTATCTTGTATGATATTGTTGCCCCAACCACCGCATTTCCATTCTATTATTAATTTAATTTGAGCCTGAGCCCGAGTTCATAGTTTCACTGAGGGTGAAACCGCTTTTTCTTTGTTTTTTTTTTTTTTTAGAAAGAATAAGTAAAAAAAGAAAAAAAGAAAAAACAAAGAAAAAAAGAAGGGAGGGGTAGGGATTAGTTACAGATATTTGATTGTATCTCTAATCTTCTTCCCCTTCCCATATCAATAGCTAGAATGAAAAAAAGGGGAATATCAACGCATCCGGAAAAAAACGATTGATCTCTATCAATAAACCTGCTAAAGACCCGAACCATAGAGTACTTACTACCGGTGCCACGGAGAGATATGTTTTTAGATCTCGCATTTTAAAAACTCCTCTTTCTGTATTCGTTATTGTAATTTTATTGTAATTTGTAATACATAATGGTAATACATATATGACCGGATGTGTATATGTAGTTAATGACTTACCACTTGTACGCGGAGTTCCTAATTCAAATTGAAATGTACAAAATAGATATTTATTAAAAGAAAAAAATACGTCCATTTCCGCCTTAAATTCCTAAAAAATATTAATTTTTTGTGGTAGATTTCATATTT